TTTTTTTTTTTCGTTTGATAAAAAAAAAAAAAAAAAAATTAATAAAAAAGAAGAAGAACAATCAAAAATACAAGAAAAAAGACGGATAGAAATTGCAGAAACTTGGGATAGCTTCCAATTTGCTCAAATAATAAGAGGTTCTCTCTTAGTAACTCAATCTATTCTTAGAAAATATCTTATATTACCTTTATTGATAATAATTAAAAATAGCGTCCGTATGTTATTATTTCAAATTCCCGAGTGGTCCGAGGATTTAAAGGATTGGAAACGTGAAATGCATGTTAAATGCACTTATAATGGGGTTCAACTATCCGAAACAGAATTTCCAAGAAACTGGTTAACGGATGGTATTCAGATAAAAATCCTATTTCCTTTTTATCTTAAACCTTGGCATAAATCTAAATTTCAAGCATCTCAGAAGGCTGGACTAAAAAAAACAAAAGGGAAAGGAGAAAAAAATGATTTTTGTTTCTTAACAGTTTGGGGAATGGAAACAGAACTACCGTTTGGTTCTGCCAAAAAAAAGCCTTCTTTTTTTGAACCTATTTCTAAAGAATTAAAAAAAAGAATAAAAAAATTCAAACCTAAGTCTTTTCTGGTTTTAAGGATTTTCAAAGAAAGAGCAACCATTTTCCTAAAAGTCGCAAAAGAAATGAAAAACTGGATTCTCAAAAACTTTCTTTTTATAAAAGGAAAAACAAAAGACCTTTCAAAACAAAATGTAATTCCATTATTTGGCCCGAGCGAAATATATGAATTAAATGAAACTAAAAAAGATTCAATAATAAGTAATCAGATTATTCATGAACTATCTGTTCAAAATAAATCCATGGAGTGGACAAATTCTTCACTCAGCGAAAACAAAATAAAAAATTTGATTGATAGAATAAAGACAATCAGAAATCAAATAGAAGAAATTTCAAAAGAAAAACAAAACCTAACTAATAGTTGTACCAAACTGCGTTATGATTCTAAAATAATTGAGTCATCAAAAAAAATTTGGCAGACATTCAAAAGAAAAAATACCCGATTATTTCGTAAATCCATTTTTTTTATAAAATTTTGCATCGAACAACTGTCTATAACTTTTTTTCTAGGTATCATTAATATTCCAAGAATTACTACACAACTTTTTTTTGAATCAACAAAAACAATTCTTGATAAATATATTTACAAGAATGAAGAAAATGGAGAAAAAAAAAAAAAAAAAAAAAAATACCATTTATTTTATTTCGACTATAAAAAATTTAATATCCAATAAAAAAAAAATTAGTTATCACCTAGGCTCTTTATCACAAGCATATGTATTTTACAAATTATCACAAATTCAAGTTAGTAACTTTTCTAAATTCAAGGCTATTCTTGAATATAACATCTGCATAACATCCTTTTTTGTTAAGAATCAAATAAAGTTTTTTTTTCAAGAAGAAGGAATCTTTCATTATGAATTGAAAAATCAAACCTTTTTTAATTCCGAAGTAAATCAATGGAAAAACTGGTTACGAAGTCATTATCAATACAATTTACCCCAGATTGCATGGGCTAGATTAGTAACCCAAAAATGGAAAAAGAAAATAAATCAAGATTCTCTAGTTCTAAATCCAAGTTTAACAAAAGAGGATTCATATGAAAAAAAGAAATTTGATAATTACAAAAAACAAAATTTTTTTGAGGCCGACTCGTTATTAAATCCAAAACATAATTTAAAAAAAGATTCTATATATAATCTTTTTTGCTACAAATCTATTAATTCTACAGAAAAAAATTTTGACATGTCTATAGGGATTGCTCTAGATAATTATTTAGTCTCTTCTTTTCTAGAAAAATATAATATTGGGGGTATAGGGGAAATTCGTCATAGAAAATATTTGGATTGGAGAATTCTTAACTTTTGGTTTACAAAAAAAGTAAATATTGAGCCCTGGGTTGATACCAAGAGTCAAAAAAAATATATTAATACTAAAGTTCAGAATTATCAAAGGATTGAGAAAATAACTAAGACGGGTCTTGCTAATAAAAAAAGAAACTTTTTTGATTGGATGGGGATGAATGAAGAAATACTAAATCATCGTATAACAAATTTTGAATTTTTTTTCTTTCCAGAATTTTTCTTATTTTCTAGTACATATAAAATGAAACCGTGGGTCATACCAATCAAATTACTTCTTTTAAATTTTAATGAAAACATAAATGTTAATAAAAAGATTACTCGAAAGAAAAAAGGTTTTATACCATCAAATGAAAAAAAATCCCTTCGATTTTATAATCTGAATAAGGAAGAAAAAGAATTGGTCGGTCAAGTAGAGCTTGAATCAGATAAAGAAAAAAAAAGAAATCCCGAATCAGCTCTATCAAACCAAGAAAAAAATATTGAAGAAAATTATGCAAAATCCACGATAAAAAAACGGAAAAATAAAAAACAATACAAAAGCAATACAGAAGCGGAACTTGATTTATTTCTCACACGATATTCGCGTTTTCAATTACGATGGAATTGTTTTTTTAATCAAAAAATTCTCAATAATGTAAAAGTATACTGTCTCTTGGTTAGACTAAAAAATCCAAACGAAATAGCGATATCTTCCATTGAAAGAGGAGAGATGAGCCTAGACATTCTAATGATTGAAAAAAATTTCACTTTTGCAAAATTAATGAAAAAAGGAATATTGATTATTGAACCTGTCCGTTTGTCTGTACAAAACGATGGACAACTTATTATATATAGAACCATAGGTATTTCATTGGTTCATAAAAATAAACACAAAATAAGTAAACGATACAAAAAAAAAAGCTATATTGATAAAAAAAAAATTGAAAAATCCATTACAAAATATCAAAACAAAACTGTAAATAGAAAAAAAAAAAATTCTGATTTCTTTGTCCCTGAAAATATTCTATCCCCTAAACGACGTAGAGAATTTCGAATTCTAATTTGTTTCAACTTAAAAAAAAAAACAGCGAGGGATAGAAATTCAAGATTTGATAAGAATATTCAAAACTTGACCACAGTTTTGCATAAAAAGAAAGATCTTGATAAGGATAAAAATAACCTAATTAATTTAAAATCCTTTCTTTGGCCCAATTTTAGATTAGAAGATTTAGCTTGTATGAATCGCTATTGGTTTAATACTACTAACGGAAATCATTTCAGTATGATAAGAATACACATGTATACGCGATTTCCAATTCATTAATGATAGATCCTTTTTACTATATATAATAGATAAGTTACGGTATATGAAAACAACTATATGCACAAATATGAGGGATTATTTGAAATTCAATCTTTATACATGAGATTAATTTAATCAATGACATAGATATCAATCAGAGCAGATCCATAAATAAATTAAAAGAATCCTCCTTTTTGAGATCTAAATTTCGATTTTTTTTATTAATGAAGAATTTAAGAAGTTGATAATGAAATTCAGATCCTTGTACAAAAAAACTACCATTATTATTACTGATCAGTAAAATTAATATCTTTCAATTCATATTAAAAAGGGAAGGATTTCTTTTTATGATAAAAAATTCATTCATTTCATTTGAAGAACAAAAAGAAGAAAGCAGGGGATCTGTTGAATTTCAAGTATTCAGTTTCACTAATAAGATACGAAGACTTACTTCACATTTGGAATTGCACAGAAAAGATTATTTATCCCAGAGGGGTCTACGAAAAATTCTGGGAAAACGTCAACGACTGCTGGCTTATTTGTCAAAAAAAAATAGAGTACGTTATAAAGAATTAATTAATAAGTTGAATATTCGGGAATTAAAAACTCGTTAAATTCAAAAATTGTGAATTAGTTAATTTTTTAATAAACTTCTTTTTCAGCAATCTAATTCATGCCAGAACGAATCAAGGAAAAACTTATGAAGAGACCAGTTACAGGAAAAGATCTTATGATAGTCAATATGGGACCTCACCACCCATCCATGCATGGTGTTCTTCGCTTAATTGTTACTCTAGATGGTGAGGATGTTGTTGACTGTGAACCCATATTGGGTTATTTACACAGAGGAATGGAAAAAATTGCAGAAAACCGAGCAATTATACAATATTTACCTTATGTAACGCGATGGGATTATTTAGCTACTATGTTTACAGAAGCAATAACAGTAAATGGACCAGAACAATTGGGAAATATTCAAGTTCCTAAAAGGGCCAGCTATATCAGAGTAATTATGCTGGAATTGAGTCGTATAGCTTCTCATCTGTTATGGCTCGGCCCTTTTATGGCAGATATTGGTGCACAGACTCCTTTTTTCTATATTTTCAGAGAACGAGAATTTGTATATGATCTATTCGAAGCTGCCACCGGTATGAGAATGATGCATAATTATTTTCGTATTGGAGGAATAGCGGCTGATTTACCTTATGGTTGGATAGATAAATGCTTGGATTTTTGTGATTATTTTTTAACAGAGGTTGTTGAATATCAAAAACTCATTACACGAAATCCTATTTTTTTAGAACGGGTTGAAGGAGTTGGGATTATTGGTGGGGAAGAAGCAATAAATTGGGGTTTATCCGGACCAATGCTACGCGCATCCGGAATACCATGGGATCTTCGTAAAGTTGATCGTTATGAGTCTTACGATGAATTTGAATGGGAAATTCAGTGGCAAAAACAAGGAGATTCCTTAGCTCGTTATTTAGTACGACTTAGCGAAATGACAGAATCCATAAAAATTATTCAACAGGCTCTGGAAGGACTTCCAGGGGGGCCCTATGAGAATTTAGAAAGCAGGGGCTTTGATAGAAAAAGGAATCCAGAATGGAATGATTTTGAATATCGATTCATTAGTAAAAAACCTTCTCCTACTTTTGAATTATCGAAACAAGAACTTTATGTAAGAGTTGAAGCTCCAAAAGGGGAGTTGGGAATTTTTCTCATAGGAGATCAAAGCGGTTTTCCTTGGAGATGGAAAATCCGACCACCGGGTTTTATTAATTTGCAAATTCTTCCTGAACTAGTTAAAAGAATGAAATTGGCTGATATTATGACGATACTCGGTAGCATAGATATAATTATGGGAGAAGTTGATCGTTAAAATGATAATTTATGCAACAGCAGTCCAAACTATAAATTCTTTTGTTAGATTGGAATCTTTAAAAGAGGTCTATGGACTCATATGGATATTTGTCCCTATATTTTCTCTTGTATTGGGAATCATAACAGGTGTACTAGTAATTGTGTGGTTAGAACGAGAAATATCTGCAGGGATACAACAACGTATTGGACCTGAATACGCCGGCCCGTTGGGAATTCTTCAAGCTTTAGCCGACGGGACAAAACTACTTTTCAAAGAAAATCTTCGTCCATCTAGAGGAAATACTCCTTTATTTAGTATTGGACCATCTATAGCAGTTATCTCAATTTTACTAAGTTATTCAGTAATTCCCTTTAGCAATCACCTTGTTTTAGCGGATCTAAATATCGGTATTTTTTTATGGATTGCCATCTCAAGTATTGCTCCTATTGGACTTCTTATGTCAGGATATGGATCAAATAATAAATATTCTTTTTTAGGTGGTCTGCGAGCTGCTGCCCAATCGATTAGTTATGAAATACCATTAACTCTATGTGTTTTATCAATATCTCTACGTGCGATTCGTTGAAACATAAACGTTTATTTTTTCTATTCCGTTTATTCTAGACGAATACGTTAAAAAACGGAATATATATTTATCTTTCGGATTAATCTTAATAAAAGGAATTTGATAGTTATATATGAGTGAAAAAAAACTGCTCAGAAATTAGCAGTAAAAACAAAAATTGAGTCTCATTTCCTATGTACAAAGGTTAAACGGAAATAAACATAAGCGTAATAATCACTTTACCCCAAGGTTGGTTGATTAGTCATCCTGGCTTGAAGCGGGGTTAAATATATTAACCAGATGACGTTTTCACTATCAGTTATATAGATTAACATACATGTATTACAAAGTGAGCGGCAATTAGGTAAAAGTGAGTGGATGGTTAGAAACACCAAAATACACAAAGAATTTGTAATAGAGATTAACCAAATTGAAAAGAATATTTATGCATAACATAAGATAAAAAAAAAAAGAAGGTTAATTGGGGCTTGAAATTAGTAGAAATGATCAGACAGTACTCCCCAAGATTCCGATTCAGAGTATGCTCCTATCCACCGACAAATGAAATGACTATCAGAAACGAAATAATCCTTTATTTTTTATAAGTCCACCAACTTTTTTTCTAAAAAAGAAAGAAGAATAGGAACGAAACCAGGATATTTTTTTTTTTTTGAAATATATTTCAAAAAAAAAAATATCGAATTTCTGTCATGAATAATAAACTAATAGGATGTCTAATTCTTTTTCGTAATCGAAAACCACGATGGGCTGAAATACCTAGTTTTATTTTTACAAAGAGTATTTTATTAAAGGATTCAGTTATTACTCAACAAATAGAAATGAAAATTTGTAAAGGATGAGATGAATTCCGAAGCGCTTTTTTTTATTCTTAGAATTTGAGCAGACAGAATTCCATTGGTATAATTCGGGACCCCAGATATATTTAATCCATTTTAGAACCCATCATATCCATCTAAATAAGACTAATCTGGTCCTTAGATTTATTTATGGCCCCTGAGGAGCCGTATGAGGCGAAGACCTCATGTACGGTTCTGTAATAGCGGTGAAAATAGTAATGTTATCACCGACTAGGATTATCTAACAGTTTAAGTACAGTTGATATAGTTGAGGCACAATCAAAATATGGTTTTTGGGGATGGAATTTGTGGCGTCAACCTATAGGTTTTATCATTTTTCTAATTTCTTCCCTAGCAGAATGCGAGAGGTTACCGTTTGATTTACCAGAAGCGGAAGAAGAATTAATAGCAGGTTATCAAACTGAATATTCAGGTATAAAATTTGGTTTATTTTACGTTGCTTCTTATCTAAATCTATTAATTTCCTCATTATTTGTAACAGTTCTATACTTAGGCGGTTGGAATATTGCTATTCCGTATATATCTAGTCTGGAGCTATTTCAAAGGGATCCAATTTTTGGAACAACAATTGGTATCTTTATTACATTAGCTAAAACTTATTTGTTCTTGTTCATTTCTATCGCAACAAGATGGACTTTACCTAGGCTAAGAATGGATCAACTATTAAATCTTGGATGGAAATTTCTTTTACCTATTTCCCTTGGTAATCTATTATTAACAACTTCTTTCCAACTCTTTTCACTCTAAATTGAAAATGAATCCAACATATTCCTTAATTTGTTTTAAACAAGAGAAAGAAACAAAGATAAAATTATTCAGAGATAATTACAATATGCTTCCTATGATAACCGGGTTCATGAATTATGGTCAACAAACCCTACGAGCTGCAAGGTATATTGGTCAAGGTTTCATGATTACCTTATCCCACACAAATCGTTTACCTGTAACTATTCAATATCCCTATGAAAAATTAATAACATCGGAACGTTTCCGCGGTCGAATCCATTTTGAATTTGATAAATGCATTGCTTGTGAAGTATGTGTTCGAGTATGTCCTATAGATCTCCCTGTTGTTGATTGGAAATTGGAAACTAATATTCGAAAAAAACGATTGCTTAATTACAGTATTGATTTTGGAATTTGTATATTTTGTGGTAATTGTGTTGAGTATTGTCCAACAAATTGTTTGTCAATGACTGAAGAATATGAATTTTCAACTTATGATCGTCACGAATTGAATTATAATCAAATAGCTTTGGGTCGTTTACCAATGTCAGTAATTGACGATTACACTATTCGAACAATTTTGAATTCACCTCAAACAAAAAAAGGGGTAAACCCATAAATTTGATTAAAAAAAGAATTCAAAATTGTTGAATTATATAAAGAATTTAATTAAAAATTTGTATTGTATTTATATAATAATATTAAGTATTAAGGCGCATTCTTTTAATATAATAGATTCATAATTACTTTCTTGAAATAGATAGGTTGAAAATACACTTTAGAATAAAAAAGGAGAAACTGTCTAATAATTGTATCTACATCAATTCATATCCATTAGATTCTAATTTCACTCTATTAGAAACATATTAAAAACAAATTTCCTGGTTAAATTAATAAGGTCATGAAAAGGATTTCGATTTTTTTCTTTTTTTAATAATATAATGGATTTGCCTGGACCAATACATGATTTTCTTTTAGTTTTTCTGGGATCCGGTCTTCTAGTAGGAGGTCTGGGAGTGGTATTACTTCCCAACCCAATATTTTCAGCCTTTTCCTTAGGATTTGTTCTTGTTTGTATATCTTTATTGTATATTCTATCAAATTCCCATTTTGTAGCTGCTGCACAACTCCTGATTTACGTGGGGGCCATAAATGTTTTAATAATATTTGCGGTGATGTTCATGAATGATTCAGAATATTCCACAGATTTCAATCTGTGGACCGTTGGGAATGGGATTACTTCGTTGGTTTGTACAACTATTCTTTTTTTATTAATGTCTACTATTCTCGATACGTCATGGTACGGGGTTATTTGGACTACAAGATTAACCCAGATTCTAGAGCAAGATTTAATAAGTAATAGTCAACAAATAGGAATTCATTTATCAACAGATTTTTTTCTGCCATTTGAACTCATTTCAATAATTCTTTTAGTTGCTTTGATAGGTGCAATTTCTGTGGCTCGTCAATAAAAAATGTTCTAATTGGTAAAGACCAAAGAAAACTTTGTGTATGTTATGATTTTTGTCCGTTCATTCAATTAAATTTGATTGAATACTATTTCATATTTTAAATATCAATTTTTATATTTATATTTGATATATATTTGAAAAATTTTTTTACCTAATATAGTTTTTATTCGTACTTTTTTGTTATATTCTAGTTGATGGAATCCGGTGAATTATTTTTCATATTGAAATGAATCAAAATTGATAAGGAGTTGCTGAATGATACTCGAACATGTACTTGTTTTGAGTGCCTATTTATTTTTTATTGGTCTTTATGGATTGATCACGAGTCGAAATATGGTTAGGGCTCTTATGTGTCTTGAACTTATACTCAATGCAGTTAATATGAATTTCGTAACATTTTCTGATTTTTTTGATAATTCCCAACTAAAAGGGGATATTTTCTGCATTTTTGTTATAGCAATTGCAGCCGCTGAAGCAGCTATTGGATTAGCTATAGTCTCGTCAATTTATCGTAACAGAAAATCAACTCGCATAAACCAATCGACCTTATTAAATAAGTAGCATAAATAAAAAAATTATAAATTGAAATTTGCATATATGATAGGTTATGACCTACTAGATTCTATTTGTGAAAATCTAAAAAATCAAAGTATTTTAGCCCCATTTTTTATCAATTGAGCCAGAATTCATTACAAAAATTCTAGTAAAGGAAATCATTGCTTCATCTAGTATTTTAATATATCATTCAGTTAGAAGTTTACTAGATTGAAAATTTCTGACATTCAAAAAACTATCGATCCTATGTCACATTCAGTAAAAATTTATGATACCTGTATAGGATGTACTCAATGTGTCCGAGCATGCCCTACAGACGTATTAGAAATGATACCTTGGGATGGATGTAAAGCTAAGCAAATAGCTTCCGCTCCAAGAACCGAGGACTGTGTTGGTTGTAAGCGATGTGAATCCGCCTGTCCAACAGATTTTTTGAGCGTTCGGGTTTATTTATGGCATGAAACAACTCGAAGTATGGGTCTAGCTTATTGATACGTTACCGAAAACCTCATTTGAATAAATTTTGAATACATTTTATTTTTTTTTATTGACAAGTACTCGTACTCAAAAAAGTTAAATTATATTTTTTTATTTATATATTTTTTTTGAGTACGCGTTCTTTGGACCTGGTGTATCTTGTCTTTACCACGAATGATTTTCCTTGGTTAACAATAATTGTTGTTTTTCCAATATCTGCTGGTTCATTAATGTTATTTCTCCCGCATAGGGGAAATAAAGTCAATAAGTGGTATACTATATGTATTTGTATCTTAGAACTTCTTCTAATGACCTACGCTTTTTGTTATAATTTTAAAATGGACGATCCATTAATTCAACTGTCCGAAGATTATAAATGGATCAATTTTTTTGATTTTTACTGGAGAATGGGAATAGATGGACTTTCTATAGGAACGATTTTACTGACGGGATTTATTACTACTTTAGCCACTTTAGCGGCTTTTCCAGTTACTCGGGATTCCCGATTATTCCATTTCCTGATGTTAGCAATGTACAGCGGTCAAATAGGATCATTTTCTTCTCGGGATCTTCTCCTTTTTTTCATCATGTGGGAATTAGAATTAATTCCCGTTTATCTACTTTTATCCATGTGGGGTGGAAAGAAACGTCTGTATTCAGCTACAAAATTTATTTTATACACGGCAGGAAGTTCTATTTTTTTATTAATAGGAGTTTTAGGTATAAGTTTATATGGTTCGAACGAACCAACATTAAATTTAGAACTCTTAGCTAATCAATCCTATCCTGTCACACTCGAAATACTATTTTATATTGGATTTCTTATTGCTTTTGCCGTCAAATCACCGATTATACCTTTACATACTTGGTTACCTGACACCCACGGTGAGGCACATTACAGTACCTGTATGCTTCTCGCTGGAATCTTATTAAAAATGGGAGCGTATGGGTTGGTTCGAATCAATATGGAATTATTACCCCACGCTCATTCTATGTTTTCTCCTTGGTTGATGGTAGTCGGTACAATCCAAATAATTTATGCAGCTTCAACATCTCCCGGTCAACGTAATTTAAAAAAGAGAATAGCCTATTCTTCTGTATCTCATATGGGTTTTATAATTATAGGTATTAGTTCTATAACGGATCCTGGACTTAATGGAGCTATTTTACAAATAATTTCTCATGGATTTATTGGCGCTGCACTTTTTTTCTTGGCAGGAACGAGTTATGATAGAATTAGGCTTGTTTATCTTGATGAAATGGGTGGAATGGCTATCTCCATTCCAAAAATATTTACAATGTTCACTATCTTATCGATGGCTTCCCTTGCATTGCCGGGCATGAGTGGTTTTGTTGCAGAATTAATCGTTTTTTTGGGAATAATTACCAGCCAAAAATATTTCTTAATTTCCAAAATTTTAATTATTTTTGTAATGGCAATTGGAATGATATTAACTCCTATATATTTATTATCTATGTCACGCCAAATGTTCTATGGATACAAGTTAATCAATGTCAAAAACTTTTCTTTTTTTGATTCTGGACCCCGAGAGGTATTTCTTTCAATCTCTATTCTTCTACCCATAATTGGTATTGGGATTTATCCTGATTTTGTGCTCTCATTAGCAAGTGACAAGGTCGAATCCATTTTATCTAATTATTTCTATGGATAGTTTTCAGGAAATAAAAAAAAGCATTAAAGTGAATTGTAATCAGAAGCCTTTGGTCTTTGTATTGTGAGAACCTTTTGAATCATTGTACTACGTGATTCAAAAGGTTCTTGATTATTTCCTACTAAAACTAAATGAGATTTCTTAACTTATATGAAGTTAGATATAGATGCTATTTTTTTTTATTTAGATTTGGATTCTTTTTTGTTTGTTACTGTTTTATTTAATTCGATGTAAATGAACCATAACTATGTAAACCTATTCCTAAAAGATTGACGCCAAAATAGCATATCCAAATTAAAAGAAAACCTATAGAAGCCACAATTGCAGAATTTATACCCCTAACATTCCTATTTGTTTTAATATGTAAATAAATTGCGAATATAGTCCAAGTAATAAATGCCCAAGTTTCTTTTGGATCCCAGTTCCAATATGAGCCCCATGTCTCATTAGCCCAGACAGCTCCTGAAAGAATGCCAACGGTTAAAAAGATAAATCCAAGACTAATAATACGAAAACTCCAATAATCTAATTGTTGAATCAATTGATACCTATAATAATTTCTAGAAAAACTAAAATTAATGTTTTGTTGTAGTAAAATGGAATTTCTTTCATTTATGTAGTAAAGTACATCAAAAGAAAATAATTCATTTAATAAAAATTTTTTTTTTATATTCTTTTTCCAAAAAGTAGGTCCGACGTTGCGAAATGTAATCACTAGAAGAGCTATTGATAATAATGATCCGCATAACAGAGCGCCATAGCCTAATATCATCATACTTACGTGCATCATTAACCACTGGGACTGGAGAGCTGGTACTAATATTGCAGACTGAGGCATTTTGTTTAAAAGACCTGAAGTAGCAAAACCCTGAATAAAAATAGCACTTGGCGCAGTTATTGCGTTTAAGTGATTTTCTTGTTTTTTATTAAAATAGGAAACCATATGAATAATTGAAAAAGCCCACGAAAGAAAAATTAATGATTCATATAAATTACTTAATGGAAAATGTCCGGAATAAATCCAACGAGTGAATAATAATCCTGTTATACCAAAAAACGTAATTATGATTCCTTTATCTGATGAATCAAAAAATCCTATGATTTCATCTAAATTAACTAATAAAGTTAAAAAATAAATTGTCAGTACAATTGAAACGACCGAAAAAGATATATGAGTTAATATATGCTCTAAAATTGAAAAAATCATAAAAAATTTGTTAAAAATTAATAAATTAATACTGGGTTTTACCCGATTTTAGAAAAAAAGTCGGGTATTATTTTGATTATAAAACTTATAATATCTCTTTTATAAGATCTTATGCCGCTACTCGGACTCGAACCGAGATGCTCTAGCACTGCTTCCTAAGAGCAGCGTGTCTACCAATTTCACCATAGCGGCAACTTGTTCAAAACAATACTAACAAGTTTTTATTCAATCGTCGAGATTAAAATTTAAATAAAGAAGCCAATTGACTCAAATTTCCAATTGATTTACTGAATAAAAACTTTTTTAAATAGGTATTGGGGTTTTAATTCAATTAAGATCTTTTTTTTTCTGAGTTAGTGAAAATTATTTCAATTCACTTTTTGTTCTTTATATTTTTTCTAGAATACAATGAAAAATGTAACTAAATTTAAGTAGTTGGAACCTCAACCCAAAGACAAAACTCTAAATGCTCTTTATCTTTTTTTTTTATTTATATGATAAAAAAAAAAGATAAATTCAATTTGTCAGTTCCATTAATAAAAAAAGGCTTTTTCTAAAAATTAAAACTTCTTCAAAACCCTTAGAAATTTGAAATAAAAAACGATTTTCCTAATTGCTCAAGAGAAATAAAAAAAATAATTATCAAAATATTTTTTTTTATACATCTTTTTATATTGTACAAACAGTACAAGCATAAGATTTTTTGATCACTTAAATTAATTAATTTGAAGAACCTATGGATTTCGCTTAAAAATCTTTTATTTCCTCATTAAGAGGAAATAAAAGATCTTTATTTATTATTGCATCAAGGTAGTGATGGGGAAAATAAGAATTCCCTTTTTGGAACTAAAAAAATGTGAACCTTTCTTTTTTATTTATATATTGTCTTTTTTTCTTCTTTTGGTTCCTATTTGGTTTTCTATGTATTTTAAAAAATTGGTTTTTAAGTTAGGCTAATTCTAATTATTATAGTGTTTTTTAGTTATTTTGTTGTACAAAAAAACTTTTTGAATTACCTGTAGAAAGTGATTTCCCTAACGAAAAAGCTTTCAACGATGTCCAATATCCCTTCCTTTTCCAAATTTTTTTACGAATACGCTTTTTCGAGATAGAAGTACGTTTTTTTGGAACTGCCATTAAAAAATGAAAAAAAAAATTTCAGTGGTATAAGTGGATGTCAAAGACATTTATTATTCTATTCTTTCGTACGCTATATCGAGTTATTTTTTTCTTTCCAATTTTATTATATATTATTTTCAAAAAAGACATTCAAAAGTTTAAAACCCAACTGTTTTTTACTTTTTTTTTATAAAATTTGGTTATAAAAATTTTTTTTATTTAACGTTTGAAATTCGTACGCGAGTACTCATTTAATTAATCTATACTGATAGATTATATTATCAAAAAAATTATGAGATTTCTTCACATCATATGTAAAAAAAATATCGATTATAATAATCTTTCTTGCAAATAAAAAAAGCTCGCTTAGTCTACTGGAAGACAATCACTAAATTCAAAAATTCAAATTCATTCCTTAATAATTCTAAATAATCAAACTAAAATAACTTTGTTTTAGGTAAAATTTTTTTATTATATAATTAAGATTAAGTATTTTTTTGTCGTGTAAATCTTTGTTCTATTCTTAATATATGTATATAAATTATTGTAATACGGAATTATAATTCACTTTTTCTGTATCTGCATAAAATCACAATTTTATTTAGTAGTAATAAAAAAAGACAAATAAGTTTTTTTGACAGTAACTTAGTAATATTATTTAATCACTTCTAATTTTTTTAGTTGAATATATATTTCTTTTCAAAGATTTATGAAGGATTATACTAATTCGCAAAAATTTCTATTTAGGTTTGAAATCGCGTGCTTTTTTATTGTCCCCTTTGAAAAAAATATATATATACAAACCAGTGAATAAGAAATAATAAATTTAAGAATAAAATAAAAAGGATTTTTTATTTTATGGAACATACATATCAATATTCATGGATCATCCCTTTCATTCCACTTCCAGTACCTATTTTACTAGGAGTTGGCCTTCTACTTTTTCCGACAGCAACAAAAAACCTTCGTCGTATGTGGACTTTTCTTAGTATTTTTTTGTTAAGTATAGTTATGATCTTTTCACTCTATCTATCTATTCAACAAATTTTTCTAAGTTGCATTCATCAAAATGTATGGTCTTGGACCATAAATAATGAATTTTCTTTTGAGTTCGGTTACTTTATCGATCCACTTACTTCTATTATGTCAATATTAATTACAACTGTTGGGATTTTGGTTCTGATTTATAGTGACAATTATATGTCTCATGATCAAGGATATCTGAGGTTTTTTGCTTATATGGGTTTTTTTAATACTTCAATGTTAGGATTAGTTTCGAGTTCTAATTTGA